TGTTGATTTCTACACACGTCTTTTTTTCGGAGGTCTACAGCCATTATGTGGCATGGGGGTTAGATCCCGTACAAAAGTTAAGAGTATACCGCTTCTCCGAATAGCTCGTAATGCTGCGTCTCTTCCGAGACCGGGACCTTTTATCATGACTTCTGCTCGTTGCATACCTTGATCTAGTACTGTACGAATAGCATTTGCTGCTGCCGTTTGAGCGGCAAAGGGTGTCCCTCTTCGCGTACCCGTGAATCCACAAGTACCGGCCGAGGACCAGGAAACCACCCGACCCCGTACATCTGTAACCGTGACAATGGTATTATTGAAACTCGCTTGAACATGAATAACCCCCTTTGGTATTCTACGTGCACTCTTACGTAAACCAATACGTATATTCCTACGCGAACCAGTTCTCGGTATAGCTTTTGCCATATTGTATCATCTCATAAATATGAGTCAAAAATCTATGGATATATCCATTTTATGTCAAAACCAATTTTTTATTTGTACATTGAGACCTTTCGCGAGTCTGATTATCCTTGTCTTTGTTTATGTCTCGGGTTGGAACAAATTACTATAATGCGACCCCGCCTACGTATTAGTCGACATTTGTCACAAATTTTACGAATGGAAGCTCTTATTTTCATATTTGTCATTCCTTATTTGAATTCTCAATCTACTTCTTGGTAGAAAATGAGTTTCTTGAGATTTGAAATCTCGAAGCCTATTGAATAAAATGAATAAAAACCACCTAATCCTTCGAATCCTTGTTTCGGAGTCGATAAATTATACGTCCTCTGGTCGAATCATAACGACTTACTTCAATTTTTACTTTATCTCCCGGCAGTATCCGTATAAAACTACGTCGGATCTTTCCTGAAACATAACCTAGAATGAAATTTTCATTATCTAATTGAACCCGGAACATGCCATTCGGAAGCGATTCAGTAATTAAACCTTCATGAATCCATTTTTGTTCTTTCATTTCAGGCAAAGCCCCCTTGAAGTATCAACTAATCGAGAATAAACGATATTAGACAACCCCCCTCTTTTTTTTTTTTTTCTTTTTTTATAAATAGGAAGATCCTTCGGATCCCGTTTGGATATTAAAACAAAAGGATTACCATATATAACACAAAATTTCTCCGCCGATTCCTTCTAGTCGAGCCTCCCGGTCTGTCATTATACCTCGAGAAGTAGAAAGAATTACAATCCCCATCCCACCCAAAATTCTGGGAATTCGTTGAGAGTTAGAATAGATTCGTAGACCGGGTCGACTGATCCGTTTTAAATTGAAAAAATTTCTATAAGGTCTTTTCCTATTCCTTCTATGTCGCAGGGTTAAAATTAAAAAATATTTGTCTTTTTCTCGATGTTTTCTGACGTTTTCGAGAAAACCTTCTCGAAAAAGTAGTTGAACAATATTTTCGGTAATAGTAGTAGATTCTATGCGAACAACTCTTTTTTTATCCATATTAGCATTTCGTATAGAGGTTATTATTTCAGCAATAGTGTCTCTACCCATGATGGACTAAAATTTTTGCCGCCGCAAAATTGGAATTGGATATAATAAACATGTTTTTCTTTTTTTTTTTATTGGTATTGGTTTATGAATATGAATTTTTTAAGGTATATGCGTGAGACACAATCTACGAATTAATCTAGTTCTTAATCTAGTTATTTCAAATACTTCAAAGATATCACGATCTCCGTTTTTTTTTTATAATACCTCGGGAGCTAATGAAACTATTTTAGTAAAATTGAATTGTCTTAATTCCCGGGGGATTGCACCAAAGATTCGAGTTCCTTTTGGATTTCCTTCTTGATCAATCACAACTGCAGCATTGTCATCATATCTTATTATCATACCGTTGTCACGTTTAAGGTCTTTACAGGTACGAACAATTACGGCTCTGACTACTTCTGATTTTTCTAGGGGCATATTGGGTACTGCTTCTTTGATCACAGCAACAATAATGTCACCAATATGAGCATATCGACGATTGCTAGCTCCTATGATTCGAATACACATCAATTTTCGAGCCCCACTGTTATCTGCTACATTTAAATGGGTCTGGGGTTGAATCATATCAAATTTTTAGTCTATTCTTCCAATGCAAAAGATGAAGAAAATAAAAGAAATATTGTTTGTCAAAAAAAGAAACCCGCGATTTTGTTTCATCTCCAAGACTCATATCTGTCAGTTTTAGATTTAAAATTTTTATCCCGAAATAATAAATTGAGTTCGTATAGGCATTTTCGATGCTGCTATTAAAATAGCCCTTCTGGCTATATTTTCGGTTACTCCACCCATTTCATAGAGTATTCTCCCCGGTTTCACAACAGCTACCCAATACTCAGGGGACCCTTTCCCCGAACCCATACGTGTTTCAGCAGGTCTTACTGTAACTGGTTTGTCTGGGAATATACGGACCCAAATCTTTCCACCACGACGTGCATTTCGTGTCATTGCTCGTCGACCTGCTTCGATTTGTCTAGATGTGAT